TTATTCTGCAGCAGCAAATGCTAGTCACAATAAAAGTTTCAACGAAGCTGATTCAGTCATTAGTAAAGCCGAAGTCAATGGGGGTACTATCGTGAAAAGGTTAAAACCTCGGGCTCGAGGACGTAGTTATCCGATAAAAAGACCCACCTGTCATATAATTATTGTAGTGAGGGATAGCTCTAAAAAGAAAACGGATCAGGATATATATTTAGAAACAAAGGATCAATGGAAAGATCCTATAATAGAGAGATATTTGGAGAAAGAGAGAGAAGAAAAATATGGGCAAAAAAATAAATCCCCTTGGTTTCCGACTTGGTGGGGAAAACCAAAAGCATAGATCCCTTTGGTTCGCGCAACCAAAAAATTATTCCATAGGTCTCCAGGAAGATGAAAAAATACGAGATTGTATCAAGAATTATGTACAAAAAAATAGGAGAATATCCTCGGGTTTCGAAGGAATTGCACATATAGAGATTCAAAAAAAAATCGATCTGATCCAGGTCATAATCTATATTGGATTTCCAAATTTGTTAATAGAGGGTCGAACGCGAGGAATCGAAGAATTACAGATCAATGTACAAAAAGGATTTCATTCTGTGAACCGGAGACTTAACATTGCTATCACAAGAGTTGCAAAACCTTATGGACAACCTAATATTCTTGCAGAATATATAGCTCTACAATTAAAGAATAGAGTTTCCTTTCGAAAGGCAATGAAAAAAGCTATTGAATTAGCTGAACAAGCGGATACAAAAGGAATTCAAGTACAAATTGCAGGACGTATCGACGGAAAAGAAATTGCACGTGTCGAATGGATCAGAGAAGGTAGGGTTCCCCTACAAACCATTCGAGCTAAAATTGATCATTGTTCCCATACAGTTCGAACTATCTATGGGGTATTAGGCATCAAAATTTGGATATTTGTAGACGAGCAATAATGGGCCTTTCCTTGCCATTCTATCCAGTGATAGAACAAAAAACGACAAACTATTCTTTTTCCCTTCAATGAAAAATGAGCAATTCTAATTCTATAGGGTTGAATAAAAATTGGATTGATCATTTGGTAGAATTGCTATGCTTAGTGTGTGACTCGTTGGTTTTTCTTTAGAGTTGGGATTCAAAAAAAAAGGACTGGCCCCTAACTAATAACTATAGAACTTAGAACCAGCTCATTGCTTCGTATTATCGAGATCCAAGGAACCAGTCACTATATGATGTGTCAATCGTATAGTTGTAGCAACTGAAATCTTTTTTCCATAAAGGAAAAATCAATCTGATTATGGATTGTGAAGCGAAAATAGAGGGATGTGGGTAAATGGAAGGACGAGAGAAAGAGAGAAGGAGAATATCAATGGTATATGATTCCAATATGTATGGTCTATTATGAATCATCTCATAAAAGGCAGTGTGATAAAGCATCAATACTGATTCGTCCATAATTAGATGAATACGGTTCATAGGAAAAATACCAATAATAAAGAGCCTCGAGTCAATAGAGACTGAGGAGATTGACTTGGGAACGAACTTGAATTGAGGAGCTCCATTGCAGAGTTCAGGCCTAGCCATTAATGGAGAAGCTATGGGAACGACGGAACCTGTGACTGCAGAAGATTCTATTGAAAACGAATCCTAATGATTCATTGGGTGGGATGGCGGAACCAACCAGGAACCAATTGATTTATTCTGAGAGGCCATGGGTTGACCCTACGAATAAAACAAATATTGAAAGAGTAAATATTCGCCCGCGAAACCCTTATTGAATTGCAAAATTTTGGCCGATTCGGTAAAGGTCAAGGATTCGTTATAAAAATAAAGCAAAGGCATTATCTTCTATATATAGAAATATACGTCTAGCTATATATACAAGATATACAGATTCCTACGTGACAGATTCAATATCAATAAATCCCATGATTTAGTGTATTATTCAATAAATACATGTGTATCTGTAATATTATTGAATCGTTTCATTCGCGAGGAGCTGGATGAGAAGAAACTCTCATGTCCGGTTCTGTAGTAGAGATGAGGTTGAGAAACAACCATCAACTATAACCCCAAAAGAACCAGATTCCGTAAACAACATAGAGGAAGAATGAAGGGAATATCTTATCGAGGCAATCATATTTGTTTCGGTAGATATGCTCTTCAGGCACTTGAACCCGCTTGGATCACATCTAGACAAATAGAAGCAGGGCGACGAGCAATGACACGATATGCGCGCCGTGGTGGAAAAATATGGGTCCGTATATTTCCCGACAAACCCGTTACAGTAAGACCTACGGAAACCCGTATGGGTTCGGGGAAGGGATCTCCCGAATATTGGGTATCTGTTGTTAAGCCGGGTCGAATACTTTATGAAATGGGCGGAGTATCGGAAACTGTAGCCAGAGCAGCTATTAAAATAGCTGCGTGCAAAATGCCTATACGAACGCAATTCATTATTTCAGGATAGGGATGTGGAACCAAAGGGGTATTTATGATGAAAAAAACAATCGCGGATTTCTTTATTTCTGGACAGACAATATTTCTTTCTTTTTTCCTTCGACCTTTGCATTGAAAAAACAGATTAAAAAAAAAATGATATGATTCAACCTCAGACCCATTTGAATGTAGCGGACAACAGCGGGGCTCGAGAATTGATGTGTATTCGAATCATAGGAGCTAGTAATCACCGATATGCTCATATTGGTGACGTTATTGTTGCTGTAATAAAAGAAGCAGTGCCCAATATGCCTCTCGAAAGATCAGAAGTGATCAGAGCTGTAATTGTACGTACATGTAAAGAACTCAGACGTGACAACGGTATGATAATACGATATGATGACAATGCAGCAGTTGTCATTGATCAAGAAGGAAATCCAAAAGGAACTCGGGTTTTTGGAGCGATCGCTCGAGAATTGAGACAGTTGAATTTCACTAAAATAGTCTCATTAGCTCCTGAGGTATTATAAATACTAGTAGATGAGACCATGATATAGTAGGGTATCTGAAATGGATCAATTAGTAGATTTTGTTTCACGCATATACTTTTAATAATTCATAAATAAAGAATCAAAAATTCACATAAAAAAAAAAACGTAACATGTTGATTATATCAAAATTAGGAGGCACCAATAATTATAGTTCGTCATGGGTAGGGACACTATTGCCGATATATTAACTTCTATAAGAAATGCCGACATGGATAAAAAAGGAACAGTTCGAATAGCATCTACTAATATGACCGAAAGCGTTGTTAAAATACTTCTACGAGAAGGTTTTATTGAAAACGTTAGGAAACATCGGGAAAACAACAAATATTTCTTGGTTTCAACCCTGCGACATAGAAGAAATAGGAAAGGAACATATAGAAATATTTTAAAGCGTATCAGCCGACCCGGTCTACGAATCTATTCCAACTATCAACGAATTCCTAGGATTTTAGGTGGAATGGGGATTGTAATTCTTTCTACTTCTAGAGGTATAATGACAGATCGAGAAGCTCGACTAGAAGGAATTGGAGGAGAAGTTTTGTGTTATATATGGTGATCCTTCTGGTATCCGAAGTTGATCCGTAACTTCCTATTTGTGAAAAAGGAGAGGAAAGACGGGTTGTTTAATATCACTCCTCCTCCATTAGTTGATACTTCAAGGGGGTTACCTGGAATGAAAGAACAAAAATTGATTCATGAAGGTTTAATTACTGAATCACTTCCCAATGGTATGTTCCGGGTTCGTTTAGATAATGAAGATCTGATTCTAGGTTATGTTTCGGGGAGGATCCGACGAAGTTTTATACGGATACTACCAGGAGATAGAGTAAAAATCGAAGTAAGTCGTTATGATTCAACCAGGGGACGTATAATTTATAGACTTCGCAACAAAGATTCAAACGATTAGGTGTAGGTGGATTTTTAAACATTCCTTTCGTGGGAATACAATTGAGGTTCAAAATTTCAAGAGACTTATTTTCTTCCAAGGAGTAGATTCGGAATTAAGGTAAGGAATAACAAATATGAAAATAAGGGCCTCTGTTCGTAAAATTTGTGAAAAATGTCGACTGATCCGTAGGCGGGGACGAATTATAGTAATTTGTTTCAATCCGAGACATAAACAGAGACAAGGGTAATCTTTCTAAAAAGAAAAAGGGATTTTCTAAAGGACCCGATGGACAAATAAAGGATCTGTTTTGATATGAAATGGATATATCCGTATATCTCTGACTCATATTTATGAGATGATAAAATATGACAAAACCTATACCAAGAATTGGTTCACGTAGGAATGGGCGTATTGGTTCACGTAAGAGTGGGCGTAGAATACCAAAAGGAGTTATTCATGTTCAAGCGAGTTTCAACAATACCATTGTGACTGTTACAGATGTACTAGGTCAGGTGGTTTCTTGGTCCTCCGCTGGTACTTGTGGATTCAGAGGCACAAGAAGAGGGACACCATTTGCTGCTCAAACCGCAGCAGGAAATGCTATTCGTACAGTAGTGGATCAGGGTATGCAACGAGCAGAAGTCATGATAAAGGGTCCTGGTCTCGGAAGAGATGCAGCATTACGAGCTATTCGTAGAAGTGGTATACTATTAAGTTTCGTACGTGACGTAACCCCTATGCCACATAATGGATGTAGACCTCCTAAAAAAAGACGTGTGTAGAAATAAGAATTGAACGGATTTCAAGAGAAATAAATGATTCAATGATCTGAAAAAAGAATAATATTATTATGGTTCGAGAGGAAGTAGCAGTATCCACTCGGACACTACAGTGGAAGTGTGTTGAATCAAGAACAGACAGTAAGCGTCTTTATTATGGCCGTTTCATTTTGGCCCCGCTTATGAAAGGCCAAGCGGATACGATAGGTATCGCAATGCGAAGGGCTTTACTTGGAGAAATAGAAGGAACATGTATTACACGTGCAAAATCTGAAAAGGTACCACATGAATATTCTACGATAGTCGGTATTGAAGAATCAGTACATGCAATTTTAATGAATTTGAAAGAAATTGTATTGA